AAAAGCCATAAGATAAGACGAAAATCCTTAGTAAAAGTTTTTACTTTTACTAGATATTCTAGCTTTCCATAAAAATAGATTCGTTCAAGAAGGGCTCCAAAAGATGTTGATCGTAAATGAGAGGATTGGTTACAGAGAAAAACGAAAATGGATTCGTATTCACATACATGGAAATTATATAGGAACAGGAATAGTCGTTGATTCTTTTTTGAAAAAATAGAAATGGATTTTTGGGGAGTAATAAGACTATTCCAATTACGATACTCATAAAGAAAGAATCGTAATAAATGCAAAGAAAAAGCATCTTTCACCCAGTAACGAAGAGTTTGAACCAAGATTTCTAGATGAATGGGGTAAGGTATTAATATTTTTAACACATAATTTAAATGTAAGAATTTGTCCTCGAAAAAGGGAAATATTGAATGAATTGATCGCAAATTATGAGATTTTACTATTTTTTTTTCTTTTGCCCCTAGGGAAGATATTAACAGTAGGGAAAATGGAATTTCCACAATGACTGCAAATCCTTCTGATATTATTTGATAATACAAATTCTTCTTGTGCTTGTGCCCAAAAAAGTCATTTTGGTTAGAATGATTAGCAGAAAGAATCAAATAATTCTGTTGATACATTCGGGTAATTAAACGTTTTACAATCAGTAAACTGTATTTCTTGTGGCCTGCATTTTCCAACAAAATAGATTTATTTAAACCATGATCATATGCAAATCCATAAATATATTCCTGAAAGATAAGTGGATAGAAAAAGTTGTGTTGCCAAGACCTATCTAGTTCTATATATCTTTGGAATTCTTCCATTTAAAATTAGACCGAAAACTAAAAAAAAGCAGGGGGTTTCTTGGATTATCAAATGATACATAGTGCGATACAGTCAAAACAAGGTATTCTATTCTGAAATAATAAGTACCTCGGAGACAGATAAATTCATCAACGGATTCTCTATTTTTTTCCATCTAATTCGTTTTTTTATAGGATAACAAAGCAAGATGGTTAGAAATCCTTTATTTTTTCAACCCAATCGCTCTTTTGATTTTGGAAAGGTATCTTTATCAATATACTGTTTCTTCTACACATTCATCTCCATATAGAAAACGGATAATCTAATAGTTAGGATTCACTAAAAACGAAATAATTCACTCGTGGGAGAAGCCTTTCCCGCATCAGGCACTAATTTTTTTTAACGTTTAATTAGATCGGGTAATCATTCAAATTACGAAGATAAGCTCGTTGCTCTTTCTTTCCCTAGAATTTGAACCATAGGGCTCGATCCATTTATTCAATCGACCAAACTTCCGAATTCATTTCGTTCAATTCAAAAAATGTTTGGTACCGATTTGGTACGAATGAAATATTCTCCGAATTCTCGATTGATACGACATGCTCTTTTTTCCATTCATTTCCTTTCAGGATCAGTCGTGGTCTGATAAACTCTACCGATGATGTAGACGAATTCCTTGCTTCATCCAAATATGTAAAAGATCCTAGCCGCACTTAAAAGCCGAGTACTCTACCGTTGAGTTAGCAACCCCCAAAATAGATATGTTATGTAGATACAATCGGGATCAAAATAAAATTCAAATAAAAAACTTTGATTGTAATCTGTAATCAAAATCTTGAATTAGCAATAAATCCAACAAACAAAGTTTTCTAATTGATTCTGAACATAAAAACAAAGAGATCAGATGACAATACAAGAAATTTTTAGATAAAATAAAAAGCATTTCTAGACAAAATATTATCCCTTTTTTTTGAATACAAATTTTGTATCGCAACAAATTCAACGAATCCTTGAATAAAGTAAAAAAAAACCTATGTATTGGGCAGAAGACATACCACTTTTTATTGATTTTTACTTCACGATTGAATTAATTATATTTGTTCAATACACTCTTGTCAATATAAAAAATACAATTACTACAATTACAGTGTAAAAAGAAACAAAATTTCATTTCATAATTTAATAATAATAATTAATAATAAATAGAAATAGTATAGAAATTATGAAATTGAAATATAAAGAGAAAAATATAAGTTAAGTATAACAAAAAAAACTTGTGTTGGATTGGCACTACATAAAAAACTTGTGTTGGATTGGCACTACATAAAAAATCTACATAAATAGATGAATAGAAAAGGAAGAATAAAAAAAGTTATACCAAGCTAGAACCTCATTCTCTCTTTTTTTTTTTATTTCATTAATTGAACTTCCTTTAAGTAAGTCAAAATTCTTTAAAAACCTCTGCCCTCTTTAAAATATCATAAACGGTTTCCGTAGGTTGAGCGCCTTTTTCAAGAAAATATAGAATAGCAGGAACGTTTAAATAAGTTTGATTCCTTATTGGATCATAAAAACCCACTTTTCGCAGATCTCTTCCCTCTCTTCTGGACCGAACATCAATTGCAACGATTCGATAGACGGCTCATTGGGATAGATTAGATCAACGGCAACCCCCCTTGGAAACGTATAGGAAGTTTTCTCCTCGTACGGCTCGAGAAAAATGATTCGAAGTTATGTATTAGAATGGCAAATCAAAAAAGTCCATAAAATCATCAAATGAATTAAATGAAGAATTAAGTCCTTTTTCTTTCCTAAAAAAAGAAAATCATTTGTATACTCATAACTCAAGTTAAATAACTTTACAAATAGCCAAAAAAAAAAAATCCTTTGGCATTTCATTTATTGAGCAGTCTCGAATACCCTTTTTTGTCTCATTTAGAATCGATTTGAATTCTGCATTCTGATTCAAATCCAATTGTTAATTGGTGCGACAATCCAATATGAAAATAGAAAATAAAAGGATGTTTCCTTGTTCCGGAATCTTTTATCTTTGTTTTGAATCATTAGGTTTAGACCTTACTTCGTTGATTTTTAATCCTTTCAAAAATGATAGCAACATACCTTTTTGTTATTTCTTTCTATCAAAGAATCATATGAACGGCGGATTCCCACACGATATATATAATTTTTATCGAAAAGGTTTTATCAATCCCAACAAAATTTCCTTTAAGATTTGAAACTTGCCTGATTGGGGTCCTTTCGGTATCTCTGTCAAAGATATACTTACGAAGTTGTTCCAACTTATTGATTAACATTAACCCTAGACCCTTTCCCCTTAAGAAATGAATCAATACTTTCTACTCGAGCTCCATCATGTACTATTTCCATCACACCCCAACAAAAAATGCGGGTTCGAGTGGAGGAGAACAAAGGATGTCGAGTCAAGAGCATCCCTTAATTAGATTATAGAATGGTGGATATAAGAATCCACAACAGATCATGTCCTTCAAGTCGCACGTTGCTTTCTACCACATCGTTTCAAACGAAGTTTTACCATAACATTCCTCGAATTTGGAACCGCTATGCGGTTGATTAAGTTATAGAATCATGAATAGTCATTAGTTCAGTTAGGACAGTCGGCACATAAGATTTAGAATATATATTAAGTTATTTTTCATTTTTTTTTTTTTCAATTTCAATAATGAAAAAAAATTCCAATTTGTTTTACATCCAATAAAAACAATAAAAATGAAAAAATCGATTGGAAAAATACAATTTCTTTTCCCGGAATGAATAAAAAAATAACAAACTTCCTTCTATTCTATATGAATATGAGGGCCGGGTATATGACACCCCCTTTTTTTGGAATTCAAATTCGTGTAATTTATAAACCCATCTTGCCTAAATCCCCAACAGATTCAGTTGTATCTGCGCGGCATTTGAACACTTATCATCCCTTTTTGTGAATTTGTGAAATTTAAAAAAAGATAAGATTCATTTTGGTTAGAATAATTAGCGGAAAGAATCAAATTCTATCCAATATTACACTTTAGAAACGTAAAAATACAATTTGAATTATTTACTAGAATTACACATGCCCTTACTCTGGGACGGAAGGATTCGAACCTTCGAATAGCGGGACCAAAACCCGACGCCTTACCACTTGGCCACGCCCCACTTTGATTTCTATTCGACACTAATAAAGACTAATGTTGTTATTGATTGTTCGTCAATTCCAGCCAAAATAGCTAAAGAAAAAATTAGATTCTATTGTTAGTATTTTGACGCATGTAGATATAGAATTATCCTGAATTTATTGATCATTACATATAATTACATTAAGATATTGTATGTAAAGTAGAATTTTTTCTATTCTCAAAAGAGAATGGAAAGTTTTTTGGTTGAGTGAGTAAGTTCAAAAAAAAAAAGAAGGATTTTTGATCTTTCTTTTTTTATTTTCTTCATTTTTTCCTTCTATGAAGAACTCAATCAAAATACAATTATCTTAAAAACAAAATGTCTGTTATGCTTAATATCTTAAGTTTGATCTGTCTTAATTCTGCCCTTTATTCGAGTAGTTTTTTCTTAGTAAAATTACCTGAAGCCTACGATTTTTTGAGTCCAATCGTAGATTTTATGCCAGTCATACCTGTACTCTTTTTTCTCTTAGCCTTTGTTTGGCAAGCTGCTGTAAGCTTTCGATGAAATCTTTCATCTTGTCCTAGAAAAATGAATGATTTTTTCGAGAAAAATGATGCGAATACTAATAATTGATAAGATCAGACAAATCTTACAGTATGAACTCTTGATTCAAACATGAGAATTCTTGGATAACCGCGATTCGGATCGCCTCCTTTTACCATTCTAACTATTTTGATTTTCCGTGAATGAAAAACCTTATTGTGATCCTCCACAGGTGGGTATAAAAAAATTCTTTTCGATTTCTAAAAACTACCTTCTTTGGTTTTCGGTATCAAAATAGGATATGCGGTATAAAAATAGATTCTCTATTCTCTTTTTTCAAAAAAAAAAATAATAATAATCTTGGAGATTGTGTAATGCTTACTCTCAAACTCTTTGTTTACACAGTAGTGATATTCTTTGTTTCTCTCTTCATTTTCGGATTTCTATCTAATGATCCAGGACGCAATCCTGGACGCGAAGAATAAAGGGGGGTTTCTTTACTTGATTTTTCATTTTATAAAATTAGAAATAAAAATAGATGAAAAAAAAAAATAGAAAAAAATTCTATTTGATATTTGTAATTATATATAATTTGTAATTTTTTTGAAAAAATCAAAAAGATTGAAAAAATTCGAAAGATAAATCAACTATTAAGTCATTAATGGAAACGGAAAGAGAGGGATTCGAACCCTCGGTACGAATGAATCGTACAACGGATTAGCAATCCGACGCTTTCGTCCACTCAGCCATCTCTCCCCATGGAAAAAAATAAAAAACTAATATTCAAAAATTAAATAATATAAAAATATTATATAAAATAATTCGAAATATAATTCTATAATAACAATAATATATATCTACAAAATATACAAGTTGTATTGTGTAATACAACTAGGTACAAGTTTTATCTGAAATTCCAATCAGTTAGATAAATTAGAAAGATTCAATAAAAGATTCACAACACAATCACAATATAAATTTGAGTTTATTGACTTATTCGAAAAATATATATATTCTAAAATAAATACTTCGATGCCATTTCTTATTATCTTTTCTTCCCCCTTTTGCTTCCATTTTTTCGTTTTTTTTTCTACCGCTCTTACTTTATCTTTGTTAGTGAAATCTATAATCTAATAGTTAATAATTGATAAATCAAAAACTTTCAATTGAACTCCTTCCTTAGAATTCATATTTTTACTTATTCTCCCCCCGATCTTTCAAAATGGAAACTTAGGCAAGTACCTTGATATACACAAATTTAGTTTAGTTTAATTAAAAAAAAAAAGAACATATTTAATTTAGTTCCTTCATGCTTAATATACCTACTATAACTAGGATAATTAATTTTTTGCGTTTTTTACTATTGACTTTAATTATAACTTCCGTTTTATTTATAGTTCTGAGTAAGATAGGACTTATTTGAAGTTAATCGAATGAACAACTCAAGAAATCTTTATGTGGCATTCCATATATTTTTTAGCTCTTTATCGCGTCAATTGATAATTTTTGGTTATTGAGATTCATGGGCAATTCAGATTAATATTTAGAGATAGATATTACCTTTTTCTTTTTTTTTTTCAAAGGAATTGAAATGATTGAAGTTTTTCTATTTGGAATTGTCTTAGGTCTAATTCCTATTACTTTGGCTGGATTATTCGTAACCGCATATTTACAATACAGACGTGGTGATCAGTTGGGCTTTTGATTAATTAGATTAATTAACAAATATTTTTTTAATTGACCTCCTGTAGATTAGAGAAAGTAGGAGGTCAAATCTAGATTACTGCTCAGTTATTTCAGTCTAATTCGATAATTAATTCGATTCGACCTAACAAGAATGGAATCGCGCTCTGTAGGATTTGAACCTACGACATCGGGTTTTGGAGACCCACGTTCTACCGAACTGAACTAAGAGCGCTTTCTTATCATAATAGATAAGACTGTAAAGAAACCTTTTTGTAACAAAAAACTACATCTGCATCCTGCATGCATATACTTCATATAGAGTATGATAAAAAAAAATGAGAAATTCTGTTTTTAATCGATTTTAATTAAAATGAAATTCCTCCTTACTTCTCAGAGGAAAAGTAATTAGGTAGGGATGACGGGATTTGAACCCGTGACATTTTGTACCCAAAACAAACGCGCTACCAAGCTGCGCTACATCCCTTTCAATTCAATTGGTTTTTATAGTGTAATTGTAAAGAATCCTTGTCTTGTTTTCCACATCGCTATTTCCTATATACATAATTTATCTTGCCATTTCCTCTTTTTGGTCTCATATCATATAAGGTATAATAAAAATATTTTGATATATATGAAAAACCCGTCGTAAATTAAAAAATACTTTTCGGGAATGCTCAGCAGGAAGGGGCATGCTACTCTATTTTCTGAAAAAAAAAAATATTTTATCTACCGGATCGTTGTACATTTATTTTAATTTGACTTAGCTTAGGGATTTTGTGTACAAACAAAAGTAGTCTTTTTTAACTTTAAACTATCTATGCATCTGATCGTAGATTAGATATGTATTGCCTTTCTTTTATATATTACATTAAAGAAAAAAAACGAAGGAGGATTTTCAATGCGGGATCTAAAAACATATCTTTCCGCGGCACCGGTCCTAAGTACTCTATGGTTTGGGGCTTTAGCCGGTCTATTAATAGAAATCAATCGTTTTTTCCCAGATGCGCTGACATTCCCCTTTTTTTAATTCTAGTTTTTGACGTGGTAAGGGGGTGAGATAGAATCAACTATCTGTGATTAATCCCCCCTTATTTTAATAATATAAAAATATTCGAGGGGAGAAAGACGAAAAGTAGATTCAACCTCATAAAAACTTGGGATCCGGTTCGAATGAAAATCTCTAAAAAAGGGGGAGAGTGGAAACGAAAATGTGAATCTAGGGTAATAGGTATCATACAGGCTATTAAAATGAGATATTGTGATTAGAAATATAGTTAGAAACCTTTTGATTACGGAGTATTTCTTAAATTTATTTACTATAATTACTCTATTGATTGTGATTGCAACGAAATCTTTCTAATTGTATTTGTATTTCGAGTTAGAAACTTCTATTTTTTGATTTTCCTTTCTTCTTCACTTCGGGACGAAAATAATAATAGAAAGGTGGCTTGAATCAAAAATCCAAAGGAGGTTAGGTTGATGGCTGAGGGTAAAGATGCCCGAGTAAAAGTTATTTTGGAATGTACCGGTTGTGTTCGAAAGAGTGTTAATAAGGAATCAAGGGGCATTTCCAGATATATTACTCAAAAGAATCGACACAATACGCCTAGTCGGTTGGAATTGCGAAAATTCTGTCCCTATTGTTACAGACATACAATTCATGGAGAGATAAAGAAATAGATCGAACCGAACGTCTGCCTATCATTCTTTCAAGGAAGGGGACAAAACTATTTTCGTTCTATTTTATATAAATAAATTAGATATTTATATAAATATTATAGAAATATCAAATTTCTATTTTATATATTTATTTAAATTTTATAAATAAAAATATATATATAGAAATAAATATATAAAATTAAAATAAATATATAAAATAGAAATAAACAAACCAAATCCTATTTCTTAATTCGAATTTTTTTTTATGTCCAACCGAAATAGGATTTTCGGTATATTATATTTTATATTAAGGAATAAACTAAACAAACTATGAATAAATCTAAGCGACTCCTTATTAAACGCAAGCGACCTTTTCGTAGACGTTTGTCCCCGATCAAACCAGGGGATCGAATTGATTATAGAAACACGAATTTACTTAGTGAATTTATTAGTGAACGGGGAAAAATATTATCTAGGCGAGTAACTAGATTGACCTTGAAACAACAACGATTAATTACTCTTGCTATAAAAAAAGCTCGTATCTTATCTTTGTTACCTTTTATTAATAATCGCAAAAAATTTGAAAGAACCAAGCCGACTACTAGAACTGATAAATTTAGAAAAAAAAATAAAAAATTTGAAAGAACCAAGCCGACTACTAGAACTGATAAATTTAGAAACAAAAATAAAAAATTTGAAAGAATCAAGTCGACTACTAGAACTGATAATTTTAGAACCGAAAATAAAAAATAGGTTTTTTTAGAAAAAAAAAATAGGTCTTTATACAATTGATAATTGAATCAAAAACAAATTCTAATCTTAACTCAAAAATGGGTTGCTGGTTTGTTTTAAAAAATATGAGAATCTAGATTTGATTGCTGTGTCGTAGGATAATAAAAAATCGGGGAATTTTTTTTTGAATAGGTTTTTTGATTTTTTTTATGGATTGTATTTTATCAGACTAATTTCTACTCTACCCTCCCGGAGTTTATTCTCCGGGGAACTTGATTAAAACAATTTTGGGGGATGGATTCTTTCCAATCTTCTTTTTTTATGACCTCATTGGAAATCAAATCATATAAAGACAATTCCTATTTAATATAGCTATTTGCGCAAGTATTTTACGATTAAGAAGCGATTGTCTCTTGCGCAGATCATTTATAAATTTACTATAACTAGAACTAGAGTATAGCCCTTTTTTGCGAATTACTGCGTTTATCCGAGTGATCCACAAACGACGAAAATCTCTCTTTTTCCTATCTCTATCCCGCTGAGCCGAAACCAAAGCCCTTCTTTTCTGTTGAGCAATAGTTCGAGTAAGTTTTGAATGAGCCCCTTGACGGGATAAACAACTTTTTTTTCTACGTTTCCGAGCTATATATCCTCGTCTAACCCTAGTCATTGAATAAATGAAACTTTGATGAATAACTAATTGATTTTCTTTCTTTGAGTTATTCTTTTTTCCCTTCCTGATCGATCTATTAATAACAAAACGTAATTTTCCAATGTATAAAATAAAAATTCCAATGGCTTTTGCTACTATAACCTTCCCGACCACGATTTTTTCTTTTTTTTAGACATTTATTTTGCCTTGAAACAAGACAAAAAAATAAGAAATTGTATTGGTGTATCAAACAAATAAAAAAGAAATGTAAATTCAACTTAAATATAGATGAATAAAGAAATAGTGGGTTCCTTCGTTTCTATGGTTATTTCTTAAACGGTGAGGTCCTCTCTATACACCGGAGCCCTTTACTTCATTTACTGAATGTTATTGATAACTTGTACAGTTCAAACTTTTTGGCTCTACCCATGAATTATCCAGTAATAGGTCTTTTACAATGAGATCCACTTATACAGTAACGGTATTGAATTTTGAAGGTTAGCTAGATAGCTGGCCCTGTTAGTCCGTTCTTGCAAGAATGGGAGCATAATTTTTTTGTTTTGCCCTAAAAATAAGATTACCCGCTTAATGGATAACGTTCGCTACCAATGGGAAATTTTTTCTCATCTTAAATCAATCGGATTTACACCAATGGAAACCATAAATTTCATATGAATAGATCTTTTTCATTTTAGATAGTGACTGGAGTTCTTCCATTTTATCTTATTCACTGGTAATGATCATTAATACTGGAAAAATTCTTTCCTTTCATTTGCTTTTTTGTTCCAT